ACCCCTTAACTATTAGGGGGGTTAATAGAACGAATCACACTTTTACCACTAAACTATACCCGCTACAATCCGATTATTGTATACAAATGGGCTTTTTGTCGAACAAGGGAATTGAACGTAATTAAGATAGGATCATAAAAGAATCATGAAAATTAGAGTGTTGATGTTTTTCGTGGGGGGACTTAATAAGATTAGGAAAAGAGGGTTTATTTAAATAACAAAATAACAAGTTTTGTCTTTTCTTTTGCTCGAGGAGTTTTTTTGATAGATACGGCTGGACAAAACCGCGGAAATCCTAACATAAAAATGCATTGTGTAAGAATCCACAGTTTCCTTTTTTTCTTTATTTCAGTAAAGTAAAAAAGAAAGTAAATAAAAAAGGAAGAAAGGATAATAAGAAATAACACTTTTATTTTATATAATATAAGAATGGAAATAGTCCTTCTTCTTTTTGTTGTTGCTTTTATAGCAAACATTTTTGTTTTCAAATCAGATAAATAATTTTATCTATTATTTGTTGAAACAAAAAAGGGCCCGGCTAGGTACTGACCAGGCCAGGCCATGGGAATAAACCCTTTCGGACAAAATAAAAGTAAGGAGGTCTTCTTTATTTTGATTTATATTGTATTTTTCGAGCCCTTATTTTATCTAAATGGAATTACTGATAAAAGTTGTATATATCTATATAATAAAGATAAAGGGAGAGAAAAAAGAGAGAGAAAGAAAGACTTTTTTTCAACCCCTACTTTATGTGTAATGTACCTTACTTTATACATTATGTGTAATGTAACATAGTAATTAATTATCTTTTTTTTTTTTTCAATTGGGAGAGATGGCTGAGTGGACTAAAGCGTCGGATTGCTAATCCGTTGTACGAGTTATTCGTACCGAGGGTTCGAATCCCTCTCTTTCCGTTGATGACTTGATATTTTATTTATCTTTCAAATTTCCCCAACCCTTAGTTAAACGTGGAATAGATAAAATCCTGAGAAATTTGAAAAATCAAGTAAGGAAAACGAAAAAAAAAAGCCTTTTTTTTTATTCTTCACGTCCGGGATTACGTCCCGGATCATTAGATAGGAATCCAAAGATGAAGAGAGAAACAAAGAATATCACTACTGTGTAAACAAAGAGTTTGAGAGTAAGCATTACACAATCTCCAAATCATTTTTTGGAAAAAAAAAAGAGAATAGATCCTCCATTTTTATACCACATATCCTATTTTGACACCAAGAAATGAAGTACTTTCTACCAATAGAAAAGAATGTTCAAAAATTAAAATTCATTTGTAATAAGAGTCTTTTATTACCAAAATTTTCTTTCATACCTACAATTCGATATTGTGGGGAACCCTAAGCCTATTAGGGCCTTTCACTGGAAAAAGGTCAGAATGGGGAAATGGGATGATACAGATTTATCGCAGCTCTCCAAGAATTTCAATGTTTGAATCGAGGGTTCATATTGTAAGACTTATCCGATCTTATCAATTGTTAGAATTTTTTTCCTCGAATAAATCATGAATTTTCTAGGATAGTATTAAAGATCTCATCGAAAACTTACAGCGGCTTGCCAAACAAAGGCTAAGAGAAAGAAGAGCACAGGTATGACTGGCATAAAATTCACGATTGGATTCAAAAAAGCATAGGCCTCGGGCAATTTGGCGACGAAAAAACTACTCGAATAAAGGGCAGAATTAAGACAGATACAGATCAAACTAAAGATATTAAGCATAACAGACATTTTGTTCTTGGAGATAATTGCATTTTGATTGAGTTATTGATATAAGGAAAAAGAAAGTAAAGTAAGGTAGACCAAAAAATCTTTCTTTTTCTTTGAACTCACCCAATCAAAAATCCTCCATTTCTCAAAGGAGAATAGAAGAAATCATACTTTCATACAATATCTTAATTGAATTATATGTAATGATCAATAAATTCAGTTTAATTCTATATCTACACGTGTCAAAATCCTAGCCAAAATCTAATTTATTCTATATATATTTGGACTGGAATTGACGAACAATCAATACCAATATTAGTCTTTATTGGTGTCGAATAGAAATAGAAATGGGGCGTGGCCAAGCGGTAAGGCAACGGGTTTTGGTCCCGCTATTCGGAGGTTCGAATCCTTCCGTCCCAGAGCATATCCATTCTATCAGAATAAAGATTGTGTTTTTGAAAAACGTTCTGTTTAAAGGTTTAATATTGGATCGAATTTGATTCTAGTTTCTGATTTTTAATGATTCTTCTCTGAATCATATCTTTTTTTTTCACAAACTGGAATCGCGTTTAACTGACACGCGGATGTAACCGAATCTAGTTGTAATCCAGGTAAGATGGGAACATAGATCACAAGGGTTTGAATTCAAAAAAAAGTAGGGCGGGCTTTTCATCATATGCTCAGTCCCTTCATATTCATACTGAAGGAAGTTAGTTACTTAGAAAAACCTTACGTCCCATATCTAATTGAATTTTCAATGATGCATTTTGAATGGAAATGC